CATTTGTATCTATATGCATCAGGATCCCGATTCATGGATCTCTCAGTTCGAGAAATAAGAGGATCAAACCATTTCTTCTGACTCTTTTTCAAATTTGATAAATGTTGGTTGATCGTATATTTCATTATAGTTATATGATTCAGAGTATCATTTCCTATTTGATCCCTTTGAATTCCATATTCGAAGTTACGATCGGATCTATTCATTAAAAAGAATCGATTCGATACATTTCTTATGTACCCATAGGTGCTATATTGGATTTGAATCAGATTTCGGATCAATCTATATTGATTGACTGCCTCCATTATGTTGTTGCTAGCAAATACCGCTGTTTTTAGTTTGGGATCTTCCAAATCATTCCCGCAGTAGATCCGGACCGATTTTTTTATGATCCTTCGAGAAAAAGATTCATTCTCCTCATTCAATAATTTTTTTTGATCCAACCCGTAGGAATCAATAGAAAAGGCAAATACCCTATGATACACCAGATCCGGCTCGGTTATTGATAGAGTGAATAGATCCGCCATTTCTGGGAATCTCTCTTCTGATTCAAAAAAATCGTGGCGTAACGCGTATCCCCCTTTGTTCCGGTCATGGAATAGATGAAAGAAATCAAAAAATGGATTTTTGTTCAAGAATGAAATCTTATTGGAACTGTCCATATCCGGTTCATCCTTTGGAACCAGATCCGGGATGTGATATGGTTCCGAAGGATGAATTGAGACGGTATTTTGTAAATACGTAATTATCTTGAATATATCAACCATTTCTTTATTTTCCGCTCGCCTGGAAGGGACAAAAGAAACATCTTGTTTTTTCTTCAACAATTTCTGATCTCTAGTGGACCTCTCAGTAGGATTCGAACCCAGATGAAGTTCTGACCATCTGTCAGAGAAAAAAGAACGAATTGATCTTGTAGGATTCCCAAGAAATTCTTCGATTTCTTCCGGAAGCAGATGATTATTCATCCGCTTCTCAGGTTCCGTGAATAGCCAGGACATGAAGGAAGATCCAAAAAGGCATTTCGGGAATCGATCTGATTCTATCTCTGTTCGTTCCATTTGAAGAAAGGAAGGATCCCAAAGAATCGATCTCTCTTTTAGTTGCTGAATCTCTGTTTGATCGATCAATGTGTGATATTCTGAATCCTCATTTCTAACGGAATCGAAATGATCTCTGGATTGATCAGAAGAAGATCCTTTCCATTGGCTAGAATCCGTTACTTGAACGAAAATAGATCTTGTGGAATCATATTGAATATTTGACAATACATTCCGTACCTTGCTAAAAAACCGATCCTTGTTTACCAACCACACATTGTCTAACCAAATCCAATTCTCTCTCGAGACGTTCCTCAAAAAATCCGATTCGTGCTGATTCTTCCCCCAACTAACGAAGAGATCTTGGCGGAATTGCCACATATGAAATTGAGCACAATTTTGCAAAGAAATACCCCACTTGTTTCTCGAGAAGAGATGGGAAACATGCTCAATATCATTGGATTGCATAGTTGCCCCAGCTCCTTGTTGTTTGAAGAAACTCTCCCCCTCAATTGGTCTTTTTTCACGAAAAGCAGACATGAGATAAGAAATCAAGTCTTTCCCTAAGATTTCGAATAGCTGTCCCGAATTCAAGTTGATTATGTTTCGTTTCTTCCTCGGAGAAAGACGATCAAACAATTCCCAATCATGGTCCTTGCGGATCGGATCATCCGTATAGGATAAAAAATGAAACTCCAGATATTTGCTATCTTTCTCTTTGAATGAGATCTCAATTCCAGCTATGGTTTCATTAGATATCTGACAACTAGAATCCCTCTTTTTTCCGATCCGGTTCCTCCACCACCGCGAACCCCGGTTAGATTCAGGCATGATACACTTTTTCTTTATTGGGAGAACCCAAGTACTCTCTTGCGGACCCATGAAACAACTCTCAGAAATCTTTTTCCCTTTTGGAAGATACAGGAGCGAAACAATCAACCTATTTCTATTGGAAGACCAAAAAGATTCTTCCAATGTCTCATTTCTGGGTCCAATGGAATTCATAGGTATAGGAAGAAGCCCCATCAAATAGAGATTTTTTCTTTCGACCATCTTTCGATTGTTAATACGAGATATAAGGACCACTACTACAAGCAGTACTACACCTTTGATCATGATCATGAAATATCGATTGCTTGTTGCACCCTGTGAATCACGTGAAAGTAGGATACTCAAAATTCGGGGGTCAAAGAGTTTCATAAAACGTTCTTGGTGGAAAAAAATGTGAGTGAAAGATCCCACTGAATCGAATTTGATCCATGAATCTAAGAAATAGTGATAATTCTTGATCTCTCTCAATTCGAAGATCCAGGATTTGAATTGATGTCGTTTCATTGATTCCTCCTAAATATTTAATTTCAATTGGAATTTGGTTATTCACGATGTACGATGATCCCTGTTAAGCATCCATGGCTGAATGGTTAAAGCGCCCAACTCATAATTGGCAAATTCGTAGGTTC